AATAAGATGCCTGAACTAATAGGACTATTTTGATAGAATAGAATATGTATATAAATACTCTTATTAAATTATATTTCATGGAATTAAACCATAACCTGAAAATTCAAAATTTTCTGTGCATCAAGCACCTAAATATATAATAATTAATAGTTTAAAAGGAGGGTAAGCTAAATAAAGCTACCAGGTTCATACCCTGTTTATAGAAATTATGATTTTCTCCTTCCTAATAAAAAAAGGAAATTATTTATTTATTATAACTTTAATTACCAGAACTATAATCACATTATCTGCCAACAATTGAATTGGGATATGAATTGGTCTTGAAATTAATATAATATCATTTATCCCTCTAATTTTGAGTAATTCTAATAAATCAAGAACAGAAGCTGCTATAATTTATTTTTTAACTCAAAGAGTTAGAAGAATATTATTAATAATAATAGTCTTAATTTTAATATGTAAGTATTTGATCCCTAAATCTATAATTAACAGAATTATCATAATTAGAATTTTTATTAAATTAGGTGCCGCCCCATTTCACATATGAATGCCAAAAATTATAGCAAAAATAGAATGAAGTAAATGTGCTATTTTAATAACCTGACAAAAAATAGCACCCTTATTTATAATTAGAAATATTTATAACAATAATTTTATTATAAATATTATTATTATTATATCTGTATCAATTGGAAGATTAGGGGGATTAAATCAAACCTCCTTACGTAAAATAATAGCTTATTCATCTATCAATCATCTAGGATGGATACTATCTATTAATAAGTTCATAAATTTATGAATAATTTATCTATTAATTTATAGTGCTATAACTTTATCCATATGCTATCTATTTTATAATTATAAATTAAATTTTATTAATCAAATAAGAAGTGTATTCATAAATAATAATGAAAAAATTAGACTTTTTATTATAATATTAAGTATAGGAGGATTACCCCCTTTTATCGGATTCCTGCCTAAATGAATTACTATTCAAATACTAATTCAAGAACAAGAAATTTTTATTACTTTAATTATAGTAATATTTAGACTAGTAACTTTAATATTTTATTTACGAGTAATAACTAATATATATTTATCATTTAGTTCATCAATTAAATGGTCCTTAAATTACTTCAGATATTCAACAATAATAATTATAATAATTAATTTAAGTTTACCTGTAATTGTAATTATAGATGTTATTTAATAACTAAATTATTTAAAGCTTTAAGTTAATCAGACTATTAACCTTCAAAGTTAAAAATATATTATAATTATATAAGCTTTAGATTAAAAATCAACTTTAGAATTGCAGTCTAATATCATTTTTTGACTATAAAGCTAAAGCCCTGATAGAGGGCTACAAAGCCATAAATAAATTTACAATTTATTACCTAATTTTCAGACACTCTATCATTTAATTGAATAAATGATTATATTCAACTAACCATAAAGATATTGGGACTTTATATTTTATTTTTGGAATATGGGCAGGAATAGTCGGTTCTGCAATAAGATTAATTATTCGAATTGAACTTGGTCAACCTGGAAGATTTATTGGGGATGATCAAATTTATAATGTTATTGTTACAGCTCACGCTTTCGTAATAATTTTTTTTATAGTCATACCTATTATAATTGGAGGATTTGGAAATTGACTAGTTCCTTTAATGATTGGAGCGCCTGATATAGCATTCCCTCGAATAAATAATATAAGATTCTGATTATTACCCCCCTCTTTAACTCTTCTAATAATAAGAAGCTTGACAGAAGCAGGAGCTGGTACTGGATGAACAGTTTATCCTCCTTTATCTAGTAATCTATCCCATAGAGGTGCCTCTGTAGATTTAGCAATTTTTAGTTTACACTTAGCTGGAGTTTCATCAATTTTAGGAGCTGTAAATTTTATTTCAACCATTATTAATATACGCCCTATAGGAATAATCCCTGAACGTATCCCTCTATTTGTCTGATCAGTTGGAATTACAGCATTATTATTATTATTGTCCTTACCTGTCCTAGCAGGAGCCATTACAATATTATTAACTGATCGAAATTTTAATACATCCTTTTTTGACCCCTCAGGAGGAGGTGACCCAATTCTTTACCAACACTTATTCTGATTTTTTGGTCATCCAGAAGTTTATATTTTAATTTTACCAGGATTTGGATTAATCTCCCATATCATTAGTCAAGAAAGAGGCAAAAATGAAACATTTGGAAATATCGGTATAATTTATGCTATATTAGCTATTGGAATCTTAGGATTCATTGTTTGAGCTCACCATATATTTACAGTAGGTATAGATGTGGATACTCGAGCTTATTTTACTTCAGCTACTATAATTATTGCTGTTCCAACTGGAATTAAAATTTTTAGTTGATTAGCAACACTCCACGGGGTTAAAATAAATTATACCCCTTCAATATTATGAGCCTTAGGATTTGTATTCTTATTTACTATTGGAGGTTTAACAGGAGTAATTCTAGCCAATTCATCAATTGATATTATTCTTCATGACACATATTATGTAGTAGCTCACTTCCATTATGTCTTATCTATAGGCGCTGTCTTTGCTATTATTGGAAGATTTATCCAATGATTTCCGCTATTTACAGGAATAACAATAAACCCTAAATGATTAAAAATTCAATTTATTGTTATATTTACAGGAGTAAATATAACATTTTTCCCTCAACATTTCTTAGGATTAAGAGGTATGCCTCGACGATATTCAGATTATCCTGATAGATATACTGGATGAAATATTATTTCATCAATTGGAAGAATTATATCTATAATTAGAATTATTATACTTATCTTTATTTTATGAGAAAGAATTATTTCTAAACGAATTTTAATTTTTAATGAAAATATAACATCAAGAATTGAATGATTACAAAAAACCCCTCCAGCTGAACATTCATACAATGAAATTCCTATTATAACTTCAATATTCTAATATGGCAGAATAGTGCAATGAATTTAAACTTCATATATATAGATTATATCTTTTATTAGAAATAACAACCTGAGGAAATATTATAATTCAAGATGCAAATTCTTCATTAATAGAACAGCTTATCTTTTTTCATGATCATACAATCATAATTTTATCAATAATTACAATTATAGTAGTATATATTATAACTAGATTAACAAAAAATATATTTATCAACCGATATTTATTAGAAGGACAAACTATTGAATTAATCTGAACGATGTTACCTGCAATTACCTTAATCTTTATTGCCCTGCCTTCATTACGATTACTATATATAATTGATGAAATTAATAATCCTTCCATCACTTTAAAAATTATTGGTCACCAATGATACTGAAGATATGAATATTCAGATTTTGGAGATTTTGAATTTGATTCTTACATAAAACCGATTAATGAGTTAACCCCTGAAGAAATTCGATTATTAGATGTAGATAATCGAACAATCCTCCCCATAAATATTCAAACACGTATTGTTATTACAGCAGCAGATGTTTTACATTCCTGAACAGTACCAACACTGGGGATTAAAATTGATGCAGTTCCAGGACGACTAAATCAAGGTAATATTAGTATAAATCGACCTGGGATCATATATGGTCAATGTTCAGAAATTTGTGGAGCTAACCATAGATTTATACCTATTGTTATTGAAAGAACAACAACAGAAAATTTCCTAAAATGAATTAACTCAATATCATTAAGTGGCTGAAATCTTTTTAAGCATTGGTCTCTTAAACCAGAATATAGTAAATAAAGAATACTCTTAATGAAAATATTTAAAGATTTAGTTTAAACTAAAACCTTAACTTGTCAAGTTAAAATTATTTATATATAATAATCTTTATTGCCTCAAATATCTCCTTTATGATGAGAAATTTTATTTATTGTATTTTTATTAACATACATAATACATAATATTTTAATTTACTTTAATAAAAAAAACAATTTATATTCAAAAACTTTTATTATTCACAAAAAAGTTAATAATTCAAATTGAATATGATAACAAATCTATTTTCAACATTTGACCCAGCAACATCAATAAAGTATTCCTTAAATTGAATAAGAACCTTTTTAGGTTTATTGTTATTCCCTTACTCTTATTGACTATTACCAAGACGACCTTTAATCCTAATTAATAATATTACACAAAAGTTACATAATGAATTTAAATCATTATTAAGTCCCAAATCAAAAGGAATAACCTTATTAACTGTATCCCTATTTATATTTATTTTAATAAACAACTTTATAGGACTATTACCATATATCTTTACAAGATCTAGACATCTAGTCTTTTCATTAACATTGGCATTACCTCTATGACTAAGAATGATAATTTTTGGTTGAACACAAAATGCTAATTCAATATTTGCTCACCTCGTCCCAAATGGAACTCCTAGACTATTAATACCATTTATAGTACTAATTGAAACAATTAGAAATATTATTCGACCCGGGAGATTGGCTGTACGGCTAATAGCTAATATAATTGCTGGTCATCTATTAATAAGACTTTTAGGAAATAAATCATTAAATGTTGGAAACATAATTTTAGTATTAATTATAATTATTCAACTAGGATTAATAATATTTGAAATAACCGTAGCCGTAATTCAAGCATATGTTTTTTCAGTATTAACAACTTTATACTCTAGAGAAGCTACTCAATAATATTCATATGAAAATACATAAAAATCACCCCTATCATTTAGTGGATTACAGCCCTTGACCTTTAACAGGGTCAATTGGAGCTATAGCTTTAACTTCAGGTATAGTATTATGATTCCATAAAAATGAAATATACTTGTTCTATTTAGGAGTTGCTATTTTACTATTAACAATAATTCAATGATGACGGGATATCGTGCGAGAAGCAACATTTCAAGGGCATCATACAATTAAAGTGACCAACGGTTTAAAAATTGGAATAATTCTATTTATTATTTCTGAAGTATTTTTCTTCATCTCATTTTTTTGAGGATTTTTCCATAGTAGTTTATCACCAACAGTAGAAATTGGAATAACATGACCCCCTAAAGGGGTTGAAGTTTTTAACCCTTTAGATATTCCTTTATTAAACACAATAATTTTATTATGTTCAGGAATAAGAGTAACATGAGCCCATCATAGACTTATAAATAATAATTACCCTGAAGTAACTAAAAGATTAATGATGACTGTAATCTTAGGAATTTACTTTACTATATTACAAACTTATGAATACAAAGAAGCTAGATTTTGTATTAGAGATTCAATTTATGGGTCTTGCTTTTATATAGCTACAGGATTCCATGGATTACATGTCATAATTGGAACCATCTTTTTAGCTGTATGCTTAATACGACATATTAAATGTCACTTCTCAATAAATCACCACTTCGGATTTGAAGCAGCAACCTGATATTGACATTTTGTTGATGTAGTATGACTATTCTTATATATTTCAATTTACTGATGAGGTAGATAATATAATTTGCCTATCCTTTTAATATAAATAAATATATTTGACTTCCAATCAAAAAATCTTCTTAAAGAGAAAGGATACATATTAATAATATCTATTTCCTTAATAATAGCCATAATTATCTCTATTATAATAATAACTTTATGTACCTTAATCTCAAAAACCTCAAGTAAAGACCGAGAAAAAATATCCCCATTCGAATGTGGATTTGACCCTAAGAGATCTGCACGATCCCCTTTCTCTATTCAATTCTTTCTAATTGCAGTACTATTTTTAATCTTTGATATTGAAATTGCAATTATTATCCCAGTCCTTATTACTATAAAATGAAGATTAACAAGAACATGAATTGGTACTATTTTAATATTCGTTATTGTTTTAATTATGGGATTGTATCATGAATGAAATAATGGTGTCCTAGAGTGAGCCAAGTAACATTTTATAATCAATACCCTTATTTTCAGGGGTTGTAGTTAAGTTAATATTTAATTTGCAATTAAAAGATACTATCTCAAATTTAGTCTACCTCATATTTGTAACTTAAAAAAGATATTGAAGTAAAAATTACATTTAGTTTCGACCTAAAATTAGGAGATTATTCCCTTATCTAATCATATTAATTAATTGAAGCCAAAACTAGAGGCCTTTCACTGTTAATGAAATTATTGATTATCTTAGTAATCCAATTAAAAGAGAATGAAGTATCTAAAAGAAGCTGCTAACTATCTTTTAAAGCGGTTAAAATCCGTTTTTCTCTTATTTATATAGTTTATTTATCAAAACCCTTCATTTTCAATGAAGAAATAAGAATTTATTCTTTATAAATACTTGGAAGGCTATAAACCTATATTAACTTCTTCAGAGTTAAACTTTTTAAATTTAAGATACCCAAGTAACTAAATTATTAAAATAAAGAAAGATAAAAACAAAAAACTAATCAAATAAATTTTAATATTATTAGCACTATAATAAGAATAAAAAGATCTTAAATAATTTATTAAATTAGGTAATGAACCAGAAACAAAATATTCCCCCCAACTTGAATCTATAAATGATGAATTTATCTTAGAATAAATCAACATTTTATCATAAATTATGTAAGTTCTAAAATTAGGCATAAACCATATGTAACTCATAAACTCAATCAAATATTTATATAAGAACCCAAAAAGATTATCATAGATTGTTAATAAAGACAATCTATAACCTAATCAAATCCCTAACCCAATAATAAATAAGGGTATTAACTTTAAATATAAAGGAAGACATAAAAAAAGGGGGTAAGGAAAAATAATTCATCTCAAAATAGCTCCCCCTAATACAGATAATAATGTCAAAAAAATAAGTGATTGTATTATAACCTTGTCCTCATTACTATAAAAATTAGATATGAAACCATTAAAACCTCTTATACAAAAGTAAATTAACCGTAAACTATAGCAGATAGTCAAACCTACAGATAAATAAAATATCACAAAAATATATAAATTGGTAAAGCTATAACTTAACTGTTCTAAAACTAAGTCCTTTCTATAAAAACCTGATAAAAAAGGAAAACCACATAAAGATAGATTAGAGATACAAAAACATGAACATGTGAAAGGAAGACAATTAACTAAATACCCTATATGACGAATATCTTGAGAATCATTTATACAATGAATAATTAAACCAGAACACAAGAATATTAAAGACTTAAAAAAAGCATGAGTCAATATATGAAAATAAGAATAAACACTAAACCCCATAAATAAAATTCTTATTATCAATCCTAATTGTCTTAAAGTAGATAAAGCAATAATTTTTTTTAAATCATACTCAAAATTAGCAGCCAATCCAGATATAAGCATAGTTAAACAAGAAAATAAAAGAAAAATATCTAAATTAAAGAGATTTAATAATTCTCTAAAACGAATTAACAAGTAAACCCCCGCAGTTACCAATGTTGAAGAATGAACCAATGCAGAAACAGGGGTAGGCGCAGCTATGGCTGCTGGTAATCAAGAAGAAAAAGGAATTTGAGCTCTCTTAGTAAAAGCTGACAAGATTATTAATAAAGTTAATCACCAAGAAATAATAGAAGGCATAAAACATATATAATATACATAATTCCAACAACCCATATTAAATAACCAAGCAATACCAATCAAAATTGATACATCCCCAATACGATTACTTAAAATAGTTAACATCCCCGCATTATAAGACTTACCATTTTGATAATAAATAACTAAGCAATAAGAAACTAAACCTAAACCATCCCAACCCAATAAAATACTAATTAAATTAGGTCTAATAATTAGAAATATTATCGACAGAACAAATAAAAGAACAATATACAAAAATCGTACCCTAAATAAATCCATTGACATATAGGAAAAAGAATATAAAATAACTATAGAAGAAATAACTAAAACTCCTCCTATAAACAATAAAGATATTCAATCTAAATAAATTGACATAGATAAACATGAAGAATTTAAGGTAATAACTTCTCAATCCAATAATATAGAGTATCTATCATATAAAAAAACTATTCCTAAAAATATTAAAGATAGCCCCAAAATTAATAAAATAAAAGATCAAAATTTATATAATCCAATAATGGACTTAAAGAAATTTATATTTCACCTATAATCCCACAAATTATTATTCTAACATAAACTATTTAAATCCTTTAAAAAAACATAGAAATTGAAGCGAACTTAAGAACAAGAAAATTTAAGGGGATAAAATGAAATAAAATTAAAGTATATTCACGAATAGTAACTGGATAAATATGTGTTAAACCCTTATAAATTTGCCCATGTTGAGTTATAGAAAATAAATAAATTCTAAAACAACATCTTATAAAAGAAAGTAACCCTAATAATAAAAAAGACATATAATCTCACGAAATAATCGAGTTAACTAAGTAAATTTCCCCCAATAAATTCAAAGAAGGAGGTGACGATATATTATTAGAACATAACAAAAACCAAAAAAGTGTCATCCCTGGTATGCATAATATATAACCCTTATTAATAAATAAACTTCGACTATATCTACGTTCATAAATAATATTGGCTAAACAAAAAAGAGCAGAAGAACAAAACCCATGACCAATTATACTAACTAAAGATCCAGAAAATCCATATATTCTATAATTCATAATACCACTAATAACTAAAGATATATGGGCTACCGAAGAATAAGCAATAATTGATTTAATATCCACTTGAAATAGACATAAAAAACTAACAATTACAGCACCTCATAAACTTAAACTAACCCAAAAATAATTATAATCAATTGAATAAGAACCAATAAATATATAAACACGAATTAAACCATAACCCCCTAACTTTAGTAAAACAGCTGCTAAAATTATTGAACCAGAAATTGGAGCCTCTACATGAGCCTTCGGCAATCAAAAATGAAAAAAAGGTAAAGGTATCTTAAACAAAAAAGCCAAAATTATTGATAAGTATAAATAAATATTAATATCATTTAAAGATATGAGCCAAAAACTTAAAGTACACATTAAAGAATTAATATAAAAAATGCCCAATAATAGAGGTAAAGAAGCAAATAAAGTATAAAATAATAAATAATATCCTGCAAAAACTCGTTCCGGCTGATATCCCCACCCGAAGATCAAAAAAAGGGTGGGGATAAGAGATATCTCAAAAGAGATGTAAAAAATAAATATATTAACAGATAAGAAAGTCAATATCAAAGATAAGAGTATAACTAATATAACAACTCCAAACTCCATTAACTTGTCCTTATTAACATAAATTTTATATCTGGCTATTAACATTAAAAAAGTAATAAAATAAGTTAATCCAATTAAACTATATGAGAGAATATCTATAGCTAATAAAGGACTTGAAGGAATTACATAGTCATAACAATAATTAAAATATACAAAAACAAAACATATAAATATAAATGTAAAATTTAATAATCAATAATTTATAACAAGAGGGATTAAAAAAATAAGTATTATTAAATACTTTATCATCTCAAAATAGATATTCTTGATAAATAATCATTACCTTGATTACGAACTAATCTTACCAAAATAGATAAACCAAGAGCCCCCTCACAAACAGTAAAAACTAAAAACAATAAAGTAAAATAAAGCTCATACCCATAATTATATATAACTAAAAATAAAGAGAAAAAAACTCTTAAAACTATATATTCTAAACTTAATAAAGATAATAGTAAATGCTTACGAGTAGAACAAAAAACAATAATTCCTCTAAATAAATTAAGTAGCAAAATATACTCTAAAAAAATTAGTTTTAATAGTTTAATAAAAACAATGATTTTGTAAATCATAATTAAGAAATTATCTTTTAAAACTTCAGTAAAGAGCAAAGCCCATCATTAATCCCCAAAATTAAAATTTTTTAATTAAACTATTTACTGTTATGAACACTTTTATATCTATAATAATTATTACATCTTTAATTTTAATATCTTTAAATCACCCACTAAGAATAGGTTTAATTCTTATTATTCAAACACTATTAACCTCTATAGTTATTGGATATATAATAGAATCTTTTTTCTTCTCTTATATTATTATCATTATTATGCTAAGAGGAGCCCTAGTATTATTTATTTATATGGCAAATGTTGCTTCTAATGAAAAATTTAAATCACCAATTAATATAATAATAATCTCTACTTTAGGTATATTTACCTTAATAATATTTATAAACTGATATAATAAATTTAATCTAACCAAAAGATTAAATTATAATGATAATATCAGTTTAATTAAAATTTTTAATACAATTACAGCCCAGTTAACTTTAATAATAATTATTTATCTATTATTTACTATAATTGTAGTATCAAATGTAGCAAAAATTACTGAAGGTCCTTTACGCATAAAAAGTAGATAATATAGAGTATGAATAAACCTTTACGAAAAACCCACCCCTTACTTAAAATCATTAACGGTTCTTTAATTGATCTGCCTTCCCCCTCCTCAATTTCATTATGATGGAATTTTGGATCTTTATTAGGAATATGCTTAATAATTCAAATTATTAGAGGATTATTTCTAGCTATACATTATACAGCAAATATTGAATTAGCATTTAGAAGAGTAATCCATATTTGTCGAGATGTTAATAATGGATGATTAATACGATACACTCATGCTAATGGAGCATCACTTTTTTTCATTTGTTTATATCTTCATATTGGACGAGGGTTATATTATGGATCTTACAAGCTTTACATAACTTGATCAATTGGAACTGCAATTTTCCTATTAATTATAGGAACCGCATTTTTAGGGTATGTATTACCTTGAGGTCAAATATCACTTTGAGGTGCAACTGTAATTACTAATTTATTATCAGCCGTCCCATATTTAGGAAAAACATTAGTAATATGATTATGAGGGGGATTTTCTGTAGACAATGCTACATTAACTCGATTCTTTACTTTACACTTCCTTATACCTTTCCTAACAGCTGCACTAGTAATTATTCATTTATTATTTTTACATCAAACTGGCAGAAATAACCCATTAGGGTTAAATTCTAATTATGATAAGTCTCCTTTCCATCCTTACTTTTCAATTAAAGATCTTATAGGAGCTATAATTACACTTTTCCTATTTACAATTTTAGTATTATTAGAACCTCGAACATTAGGAGACCCTGAAAATTTTATTCCCGCTAACCCTTTAGTAACCCCAGTTCATATTCAACCTGAATGATATTTTCTATTTGCATACGCAATTTTACGATCAATTCCTAATAAATTAGGAGGAGTTTTAGCCATACTAATATCCATTTTAATTATCATAATTCCTATAGTTATTAATAAAAGAAAATTCCAGGGTAATACTTTTTATCCCCCTAGAAAAAGATTATTCTGAAGTTTAGTAACAATTATTATCCTATTAACATGAATTGGTACTAGACCAGCAGAAGAACCTTACATTTTAATAGGACAAATATTAACAACACTATATTTTAGATATTTCATTATTAATCCAATAATAATGAAAATCTGAGATAAACTCCTAGAGTAATAACCTTAATTAATAGTTAATAAGTTTTAGATAAACATGTACTTTGAAAGTACACAAAGAAAGTTAAATTCTTTCATTAACTTTTATTTACACTTAAATTAATGAATTAAACATTAATTTAATACAAAAACTAAAATTCCTAAATAAAAAATAAATATATTTAAAGCTAAAGGAAGAAATAATTTCCAAGTCAAGTATATTAACTTATCATATCGAAACCGGGGTAAGACCCCTCGAACTCAAATAAACCAAAAAACAATAAATATAACTTTAATATAAAATAATAAGGAGTATAAATCACAACCCAAAAAAATAATTCTTGTTATTAAAGATATAAAGATAATATTCATATATTCAGATAAAAAAATAAAGGCAAACCCTCCACTACTATATTCAACATTAAACCCTCTAACAAGTTCTCTCTCACCCTCTGCAAAATCAAAAGGGGATCGATTAGTTTCAGCCAAACAAGAAGAAATTCAACAAAAAAATAAAGGAAAACATATAAATATAAATCAAATATTATTTTGATAGAATATAAAATCTATAAAATTATAACTAAAAATAAAGATAAGAATACATAGCAGGATTATAATTATTCTTACTTCATAAGAAATAACCTGAGCAACTGAACGAAGACTGCCTAAAAGAGCATAATTTGAATTAGAAGACCAGCCTGATAATATAACCCCATATACTCCTATTCCAGTACAAACTATAAAAAATAAAACACCATAATTATAATTATAAACATTGACTAAAAAAGGAAATAAAGTCCATAATAAAAAAGATATAACTAACAAAAAAATAGGAGATACATAATAAATCAAATAATTGGATTTATAGGGGAATATTTGTTCTTTAAAAAATAACTTTAATCCATCAGAAAAAGGCTGTAAAAGCCCTATAAAACCTAACTTGTTAGGACCTTTACGAAGTTGAATATAACCTAAAACCTTACGTTCCAAAAGAGTTACAAAAGAAACACATACCAAAATACAAATAATTATTAACAAATAAATAATTAAAAACATTTATTACCTGTAATAATAAAATTACATAATTAAATTCTAAATTTAAGGCACTATTCTGCCAAAGTAATTGTAATTTAATTATATTCAAGGATACAAAATATTTGACATAAATGGTCCTTTCGTACTAATTTATATAAAATATAAGAAGATAGAAACCGACCTGGCTCACGCCGGTCTGAACTCAGATCATGTAAAAATTTAAAGGTCGAACAGACCTAGAAATTAAGCTACTGCACTTAAATCTAATTTTAATCCAACATCGAGGTCGCAAACTTTTTTATTGATATGAACTCTTCAAAAAAATTACGCTGTTATCCCTAAGGTAAATTAATCTAATTATCCTTAAAATAGGATCTAAAAAATATAAATTAATAAACAAAATATATGGGAGTTAAATAAATCCCATTGTCACCCCAACAAAACTTTATTAATGCTTAAATATTTAATAATTATCAATAAACATTTAATAATCATTTAAAGTAAAATTCTATAGGGTCTTCTCGTCCCACTTAAAAATTTCAGCTTTTTAACTGAAACATTAAATTCAATATTTAATATAAAGAAAGTTATTCCCTCATCCAACCATTCATACAAGCCTCCAATTAAAAGACAAATGATTATGCTACCTTCGCACAGTCAAAATACTGCGGCTATTTAATATATTAATAAAATCATTGAGCAGGCTAGACTTAATAAAAATACTAACATCAAGACATGTTTTTGTTAAACAGGTGAAGAATAAATTTGCTGAATTACTATATATTAATTTAATAATCTACTAATTTTATCATTATCTCTAATAATTTTATATTAAATAATAAATCTTAATAAAAACCTAAATATATATATAAAATAAAACCTATAATAAAAATAATTATAACAAAATAAATGAAAGAAATTTCTAATCCTACAAAATCTATATAACTAATAATTTATAGAAAGATTAAAGAGCTTATCCCCTTTAAATTTAGAATATAACAATTATTAATAATAAAATTAATTAATAATTTATAATATTCCTAGATTAAATCTATTTATTAAAAAACCAGATAATTAAAGATGAATAATATATAACAACTATTTATATTTTATTAATAATTTTGATACATTAAATAACAAATATAAATATCTCCTCTAAATTCGGGAAATTTAAATATTAATTAAAATTAATTTGATTAAACCCTGATACAAAAGGTACAAAAAATAAATTCTACTTCCAGAATAAAAAATAATTAACCTTCACAGTTAAATAAACTATAAATAAAACCTATCATTTCATTAAAAAATACTGAGAATTAAGTTATTTCTATTAAATATATTATATAATAAAATTTAAAATTAAAAAGTAAATAATTTCAAGTCAATTTGAATTGCACAAATAAATTTTTAATGTAAATAAAAATTAATCTAATTATAACTTGTGTAAATCCAGCCCCATCTTCCGATAGGACTACTTTGTTACGACTTATCCCATTTTAATAATGAGAGTGACGGGCGATATGTACTTAACCAAGAACATATATCATGAATAATATATATTAGACATTACAATTAAATCCAATTTCATAAACACATATAATATATTTAATTCAATAATAAATTTATAATTAAATGTAACCCATTTCAATCCTTAATATTAGCTGCATCTTGACCTGACATAAATTTCTATAAAAATAAAAGAAAATATCCTAATAAAACATTCATCAGACAGAGATATACAAACTCAATCATAATAATTAAGGTAAAATTTATCGTGGATTATCGATTACAGAACAGGTTCCTCTAAAATGATTAAACTACCGTCAAATTCTTTCAATTTAAAGATCTTAACTATTAATACTAAAAAATTTTTTTTACATTCAAAATAATAGGGTATCTAATCCTAGTCTCAAAAAAGAATTTCTTATAATCTTTAAATTTTACCAACCTTTTTAATTAATATTTAAATTTCACTTTAAAATAAATTAATCTTACAAAACCAACAATTCTAAATTAATAATATTTTTAATAAAGATAATACTGGCTAATTGTATAACCGCAGCTGCTGGCACAATTTTTGCTAGCCATTTTAAAATTAACTATGTCTCAATTTAATAAATACATAAAAATAAAAACTGCGATAATCAAAAATTTTAATGATTATTTAAACCAAATTATTAACACACGCAAATACTTACATATTAAAATTATTTAATAAAGATCTTCATAAACTAGAATTAAATTCAATATGATATAAATTACTACAACCCTGTAGGGGGGCGGGTAGCATTATCCCCTCGCTTCGCTCGGTCTTACCCCGGTCCATAGTTCCTCTGGACTAAGTTCTGATACTCTATATTATCTACTTTACATATGCAACAAGATTCCATATGAGACTTACTAATAGTTATGCTATACCTAGCTCACATTAAGTTCGCTTCAAATTTCTAACTGTTATATCTTTATATTAGATATAATATATTATATGTGTTTATAGATGACTATGTATTCTTATCTCTGGTAGTAGCTTTAACACTAATCTTCCAATTGATCAAATACTTACATATTATGTATTCCCCCTAGACAGACGGCCTCCGGCAACCTCCGGCCCTTCATATACTTGACTTGTGTATTTAAAATTATATTTCCCCTTATAAAATTAATCCACAAATATAAATTACTACAACCCTGTAGGGGGGCGGGTAGCATTATCCCCTCGCTTCGCTCGGTCTTACCCCGGTCCATAGTTCCTCTGGACTAAGTTCTGGTAGCATTATCCCCTCGCTTCGCTCGGTCTTACCCCGGTCCATAGTTCCTCTGGACTAAGTTCTGATACTCTATATTATCTACTTTACATATGCAACAAGATTCCATATGAGACTTACTAATAGTTATGCTATACCTAGCTCACATTAAGTTCGCTTCAAATTTCTAACTGTTATATCTTTATATTAGATATAATATATTATATGTGTTTATAGATGACTATGTATTCTTATCTCTGGTAGTAGCTTTAACACTAATCTTCCAATTGATCAAATACTTACATATTATGTATTCCCCCTAGACAGACGGCCTCCGGCAACCTCCGGCCCTTCATATACTTGACTTGTGTATTTAAAATTATATTTCCCCTTATAAAATTAATCCACAATTCTTTCACAAAGAGTTGTATTCAATAAAATAAAAAATTTCAAGGCACAGTAATCCTCATCACCCCTTTATATCATATGTTGATAAATGAAAATACTTACATATTAAAATTATTTAATAAAGATCTTCATAAACTAGAATTAAATTCAATATGATATAAATTACTACAACCCTGTAGGGGGGCGGGTAGCATTATCCCCTCGCTTCGCTCGGTCTTACCCCGGTCCATAGTTCCTCTGGACTAAGTTCTGATACTCTATATTATCTACTTTACATGTGTAAGTGAATTGTATAAAAATCATAATCCCCTTATTCGGGGTTTATGTTAAGAATCAAATATTTATATCAAATACCTTCCGATAATACCCACTTCTGATAAATATAATGATTCTTAACTTTAGGATTCTGATAAATGAAAATCAATATTAGATATCCCTACCCGATTATTCGGGGTTTATGTTAAGAATCAAATATTTATAACAAATATATTTTAATAATGTTTAACTCTGATAAATATATTTTAATANATGTTTAACTCTGGTAAATAAATATTTTAGTAAGATTTATTTCACAGATATATATAAATATAATTATAAGGTAAAAATACAT